GAGCTAACACTTTTGCTTCTCTATCCAAATTTTCGTTCTTTATCATAAAAGTTCTCCCCCGCCAATGAATGATAAGTGCCTAGGTGAAGTATAGTATAAGATAAGTCAGAAAAGTGAGTATATTAGTATACTAGAAAAAGAAATATACCTATACTCTTACTATAATCTTAAGTCTAAATACTCTTATAAATACTATTAAGATAAGGCTTTTCACATGAATACTTAGTAGAACGACTAACGACGAGATTTATTATCGTTTCTCGCGTGTCTCACGAAAGTGAGAGTAGGTGCGAATTCTCCCAATTTGTGACCGACCATACGATCTGTGATATAAATAGGTAAATGTTCCTTTCCATTATGAATAGCGATTGTATGGCCAATCATTGTGGGTATAATGGTAGATGCCCGAGACCAAGTCACTATGATTTCTTTCTCCTCCCTCCTGTTGAGTTTTTCAATCCTTCCCGCTAAATGATTAGCTACAAAAGGATTTTTTTTTAGTGAACGTGTCACGGCTGATTACTCCTTTTTTTCCATTTTTTAAATTGGCATTCTATGTCCAATATCTCGATCTTAATCTGAAGTATAATGATGAATGGAAAAAAGAGAAAATCCTTTAGCTAGATAAGGGAAGGGGCGGATGTAGCCAAGTGGATCAAGGCAGTGGATTGTGAATCCACCATGCGCGGGTTCAATTCCCGTCGTTCGCCCATCACATTATTTCCAATTCCAAAGATTCAATTTTCAATGTTTCTATTTACGGCGACGAAGAATAAAACTATCACTATATTTGTTCCTTTTCCTACTTCTTCTTCCAAGCGCAGGATAACCCCAAGGGGTTGTGGGTTTTTTTCTACCAATTGGGGCTCTCCCTTCACCGCCCCCATGGGGATGGTCTACAGGGTTCATAACTACTCCTCTTACTACAGGACGCTTACCTAGCCAACACTTAGATCCGGCTCTACCCAAACTTTTTTGGTTCACCCCAACATTACCCACTTGTCCGACTGTTGCTAAGCAGTTTTTGGATATCAAACGGACCTCCCCAGATGGTAATCTTAATGTGGCCGATTTACCCTCTTTTGCAATCAGTTTCGCTACAGCGCCTGCTGCTCTAGCTAATTGTCCACCCTTTCCAAGTGTGATTTCTATGTTATGTATGGCCGTGCCTAAGGGCATATCGGTTGAAGTAGATTCTTCTTTTTTCTCAATCAAAACCCCTTCCCAAACCGTACAAGCTTTTTCCAAAGCATACGGCTTTCTAGATGTATATGATGATATCTAGACAGATGGATCTTATATGAATCGTATGATGAAGTACCACATGAGTGGATATATAGGAATCCAAATCTGCCGAATCACTCATGTTATGATCTTCTACATCCTAGGTCTCCCCGTTCCGTCATCTGGCTTATGTTCTTCATGTAGCATTCAGACCGGATGACTCTATGAAATTACGTCGATACTTCCACATATTACGGGTAACGTAGGAGACATCTCTCTTTTTCCCCGGGGGTCTTTCTAATTACCACCGCTTAGCTTTCAATTCGCCTCTGACCATCAAATTAAATGTGAATAACCCGTCCTCCTCTCTTTGAAACAAGGGGCGCTTCCGGTTCTGTGCGCGCTTCAAACAATTTTGTCTTCTCCATATTACCATATCTCTAGAGTCAATAATTTTCTATGAGGAACTACTGAACTCAATCACTTGCTGCCGTTACTCAACAGTTTTCTGTTGAGGTCTATCCCGTAGAGGTACTCCGATTGGATCAGTGATCGATTCCTAGGTTTCGTCGTAAACCTAATTGGTTACTTCCAATTACGTAAATCAATAGTTCAAACCGCACTCAAAGGTAGGGCATTTCCCATTGATATAGGAACTTCTGTACCAGAAACAATGGTATCTCCAATTATAGCCCCTCTGGGATGTAAAATATATCTCTTCTCACCATCCCCATAGTGTATGAGACAAATGTATGCATTTCGATTAGGGTCATATTCTATGGTTACGATTCTACCAGATATCTCTTTTTCATTCCGTCGAAAGTCGATTTTACGGTATAGACGCTTATGACCTCCCCCTCTATGCCCTGCGGTAATGATCCCTCTGGCATTACGACCTTTACCACAACGATGCTGTCCATAGATCAAATTATTTCGTGGATTGGATTTCACTTGACTGTCTACGGCTCCATTGCGTGTGCTCGGGGTAGAAGTTTTGTATAAATGTATTGCCGTGTTATTAAGTCTTTTGCTTTAAGTTCTTTTCTCTATAAGAGGTGGGATAGAATAACCCGGTTGAAGCGTAATGATCATACGTCTGTAATGCATTGTATGTCCCATCCTTCTACCCTTTCCCGGGAGTCGATGACTATTCATAGCTATTACCTTGACACCAAAGAAGAGTTCGACCCAATGCTTTATTTCTGTCCTAGTTGATCCTGATTCGACATTAGAAGTATATTGATTGTTCCCCAATAACCGAATACTTTTTTCTGTAAATACTGCATATTTGATTCCATCCATAAATCCATTTTCTTCCCTATGAGTTCCAGTATCGATAAGAATTATAGTTCTTACTGTTCATATGTTATGGTATGAATATACCATACCAATTCGCTATGTATGGATGATGAGATTCCATTGATACAGAGCCAATTCCAATAGACTTATTGAATGTTCCCATTGGCGTGCATCCAGCAGGAATTGAACCTACGAATTTGCCAATTATGAGTTGGGCGCTTTAACCATTCAGCCATGGATGCTTAACAGGGATCATCGTACATCGTGAATAACCAAATTCCAATTGAAATGAAATCTTTAGGAGGAATCAATGAAACGACATCAATTCAAATCCTGGATATTCGAATTGAGAGAGATATTGAGAGAGATCAAGAATTCTCACTATTTCTTAGATTCATGGATCAAATTCGATTCAGTGGGATCTTTCACTCACATTTTTTTCCACCAAGAACGTTTTATGAAACTCTTTGACCCCCGAATTTGGAGTATCCTACTTTCACGTGATTCACAGGGTGCAACAAGCAATCGATATTTCACGATCAAAGGTGTAGTACTGCTTGTAGTAGTGGTCCTTATATCTCGTATTAACAATCGAAAGATGGTTGAAAGAAAAAATCTCTATTTGATGGGGCTTCTTCCTATACCTATGAATTCCATTGGACCCAGAAAGGAGACATTGGAAGAATCTTTTTGGTCTTCCAATAGAAATAGGTTGATTGTTTCGCTCCTGTATCTTCCAAAAAGGAAAAAGATTTCTGAGAGTTGTTTCATGGATCCGCAAGAGAGTACTTGGGTTCTCCCAAGAAAGAAAAAGCGTATCATGCCTGAATCTAACCGGGGTTCGCGGTGGTGGAGGAACCGGATCGGAAAAAAGAGGGATTCTAGTTGTCAGATATCTAATGAAACCGTAGCTGGAATTGAGATCTCATTCAAAGAGAAAGATAGCAAATATCTGGAGTTTCTTTTTTTATCCTATACGGATGATCCGATCCGCAAGGACCATGATTGGGAATTGTTTGATCGTCTTTCTCCGAGGAAGAAACGAAACATAATCAACTTGAATTCGGGACAGCTATTCGAAATCTTAGGGAAAGACTTGATTTGTTATCTCATGTCTGCTTTTCGTGAAAAAAGACCAATTAAGGGGGAGAGTTTCTTCAAACAACAAGGAGCTGGGGCAACTATGCAATCCAATGATATTGAGCATGTTTCCCATCTCTTCTCGAGAAACAAGTGGGGTATTTCTTTGCAAAATTGTGCTCAATTTCATATGTGGCAATTCCGCCAAGATCTCTTCGTTAGTTGGGGGAAGAATCAGCACGAATCGGATTTTTTGAGGAACGTCTCGAGAGAGAATTGGATTTGGTTAGACAATGTGTGGTTGGTAAACAAGGATCGGTTTTTTAGCAAGGTACGGAATGTATTGTCAAATATTCAATATGATTCCACAAGATCTATTTTCGTTCAAGTAACGGATTCTAGCCAATGGAAAGGATCTTCTTCTGATCAATCCAGAGATCATTTCGATTCCGTTAGAAATGAGAATTCAGAATATCACACATTGATCGATCAAACAGAGATTCAGCAACTAAAAGAGAGATCGATTCTTTGGGATCCTTCCTTTCTTCAAACGGAACGAACAGAGATAGAATCAGATCGATTCCCGAAATGCCTTTTTGGATCTTCCTCCATGTCCTGGCTATTCACGGAACCTGAGAAGCGGATGAATAATCATCTGCTTCCGGAAGAAATCGAAGAATTTCTTGGGAATCCTACAAGATCAATTCGTTCTTTTTTCTCTGACAGATGGTCAGAACTTCATCTGGGTTCGAATCCTACTGAGAGGTCCACTAGAGATCCTAAATTGTTGAAGAAAAAACAAGATGTTTCTTTTGTCCCTTCCAGGCGAGCGGAAAAGAAAGAAATTGTTGATATATTCAAGATAATTACGTATTTACAAGATACCGTCTCAATTCATCCTTCGGAACCAGATCCGGGATGTGATATGGTTCCGAAGGATGAACCGGAT